GGTAATAGACAGTAAAAACTCCATAGAGTTGGTCTTTTGAACCCGCTTCAAGCTATCATGACAATTCACGAATCTTGGGGTAAACAATCTCTCTTGCTTATGTTTACTTTTTTCACCATTTGATTCTTGTACATAGGAAATGAGACTCAACTTTTTTACTGCAAATTTAGAAGCCGTTTTCTTTCACTCATATAACTATCTGATTTAGTTCATCAACTCAAATGCTGAAGAAAAAAAAATATATATAATCAATCAAATCTTTTTATCCTTGTTTCTAGAAAGAAAAGAATTTGGATAAATTTTAGGTCTCACCGAATCACACGTAGAGATATTGATAACACACATAGAGCTAATGGTATTTCATAACTAATTGATTGAGCAGCTGCCCGTAGACCACCTAAAAAGGAATATTTATTATTTGATCCATACCCCGACATAAGAAGTCCAACGGGAGCAATACTTGAAATGGCAATCCAAAAAAAAACACCAATACTAAGATCGGCTAGAACAAGGTGATCACCAAAAGGAATTACTGAATAACTTAGAAAGATAGATATTACTGCTATGGATGGTCCGATACTGAATAAACGAGTATCTCCTGTAGATGGAATAAGGTTCTCTTTCAAAAGTAGTTTTGTCCCATCTGCTAGAGCTTGAAGAATTCCTAACGGGCCGGCATATTCAGGCCCAATACGTTGTTGTATTCCTGCAGATATTTCTCTTTCTAACCAAACAATTACTAGTACACCTATTGTGATTCCTAATACAAGAGTCACAATAGGGACAAGCATCCCTATGATCCCATAGACTTCTTTTAAGGATTCCAATTTGGAAAAAGAATTGATAGTCTCTATTTCTGTTGTATCAATTATCATTTCAACGATCAACTTCTCCCATAATGATATCTATGCTACCTAGTATTGTCATAATATCAGCCAATTTCATTCTTTTAACTAACTGAGGAAGAATTTGCAAATTGATAAAACCTGGTGGGCGAATTTTCCATCTCCAAGGAAAAACGCTCTGATCTCCTATCAGAAAAATCCCCAATTCTCCTTTTGGGGCTTCAACTCTCACATAAAGTTCTTGTTTCGACAATTCAAAAGTTGGAGAAGGCTTTTTACTAATAAACCGATATTCAAAATCATTCCATTCAGGATCTTTTAATCTGTCAAAACGTCGCATTTCTAAATTTTCGTAAGGCCCTCCTGGAATTCCTTCCAGAGTCTGTTGAATAATCTTTATGGATTCTGTCATTTCACCGATTCGTACTAAATAACGAGCTAATGAATCCCCTTCTCGTTGCCATTGAACCTGCCAATCAAATTCGTCGTAAGACTCATAATGATCAACTTTACGAAGATCCCATTCTATTCCGGAAGCTCGTAGCATTGGTCCCGATAAACCCCAATTTAATGCCTCGTCTCTCCCAATAATGCCTACGCCTTCAACTCGTTCTAAAAAAATAGGATTCCGAGTAATAAGTTTTTGATACTCAGCAACCCCTGTTAAAAAATAATCGCAAAAATCCAAACATTTATCTATCCAGCCATAGGGTAGATCGGCAGCCACTCCTCCAATCCTAAAATAATTATGCATCATTCGCATACCGGTGGCAGCTTCGAATAGGTCATATATCAATTCTCTTTCTCGAAAAATATAGAAGAAAGGGGTCTGTGCACCAATATCCGCCATAAAAGGACCGAGCCATAACAAATGAGAAGCTATCCGACTCAACTCCAACATAATCACTCTGATATAGCTAGCCCTTTTAGGTACTTGAATATTGCCTAATTGTTCGGGTCCATTTATGGTTATTGCTTCTGTGAACATAGTAGCTAAATAATCCCAACGTGTTACATAAGGCAAATATTGTATAATTGTTCGGTTTTCCGCAATTTTCTCCATCCCTCTATGTAAATAACCCAATATTGGTTCGCAGTCGACAACATCTTCACCATCTAGAGTAACGATGAGTCGAAGAACACCGTGCATTGATGGGTGCTGAGGCCCCATATTGACTATCATGAGGTCTTTTCTTGTAGTTGGTGCAGTCATAAGTTTTTTAACGATTCATTCTTCCATGAATTACTGAAAGTGAAAAGAAGTTCATCAAAATTTAATCGAAACATATAAGTGAAAATGAAATAACTCTTCAAATTAATCAAATTAACGAGTTTTTGTCTCTCGAATGTCCAACTGATTAATTAATTCTTTATAACGTACTCTATTTTTTTTTGCCAAATAAGCTAGCAGTCGTTGACGTTTTCCCAAAATTTTCTTCAAACCTCTCTGAGATAAATAGTCTTTTTTGTGCAATTTTAAATGTGAAGTAAGTCTTCGTATCTTATTGGTGAAATTGAATACTTGAAATTCAACAGATCCTTTCTTTTCTTCTTGAAAAATAACTGAAATGACAGAATTTTTTACCATAAATGAATTTCCCCTTTCTTTATTTTACAGATATGGATTTTTTCGAATTTTATTGATCAGTAATAATAATGCCAGTAATTTGAACCTGGTATATAGACTTAATTTCTTTATGAACCTCTAATTTTAGCAATTCCAATAAATTAATCAAATTTGAAATTTGATTCAGATAGGAATCCAAAAAGGCGGTAGGTACGTTTTTTTTAGTCACAAAAGCGAATAATTGAAACCTAAAATCCTAAAATGAAGAAGATTCTGTTGATTCATTTCTAGATCTAATCAATACCTTATTTTATTGATTTAGTATTGTCTACTCGAATTAGATTCGAATGAGATGTAAAACAAGGCATGTTTCCATTTATTTGCTTTCAGATACTCTATACGAGACAGGGTATATAGTACTATCAATTAATTTTCAATCGTGGATACATATGTATCCTTAAGATACTGAAACGGCTACCATTATTGGTATCAAACCAATAACGATTCATACAAGCTAAATCTTCTAATCGATAATTAGGCCAAAAAAAGAACTTAAATTTAATTAATTCATTTTTATCTTTATAAAGGGGTTTCCGTTCACCCAAAAATTGACTCCAGTTTTTTACATTGGTTTCGTTGCAAAATACTGAATTTCTATCGACGACATTCCAATTCCAAGAATTAAAAAAACTTCGAATTCTCAACTCTCTACGACGTCTAGACCATAAAATATTTTCAGGAACAAGCAAACCAAAATGAGTTTTTTCTGTATTTATTCTTTGAGTTTGAGGTTGCAGAATGAATTCGTCAAAATTCTTTTTATCAACATATCTTTGTTCTCGGTATCTTTGATTAGTTTGGTGTTTACTTTTATGAACCAATGAAATACCTATGGTTTGATACATAATAAATTGTCCATTATCTTTTACAGACAACCGAATAGGTTCGATAATCAATACCCCCTTCTTCATCAAGTCTGTAAGAGGTAAATTTGCCTGAATCAGCATTATATCCAAACTCATTTCTCTCCTTTGAATTGACGATATAGTAATTTTGGTTGGATTTATCAGTCGAAGCAGGAGACAATATACCTTGATATTTTCGAGCATTCTTTGATTCAAAGCACCGTTCCATCTCAATTGAAAAAGCAAATAACGTTTCAAGAACAAATCTAGTTCTGCTTCCGTGTTGCTTTTGTATTGTTTTTTATTTTTACCCTTTTTTGTGTCTGATTCCACGTAATCTTTTTCAAGATCGGTTTGATGTTTTGAAAAAACAGGGCTCAGATTTCCTTTGTTTTCTATATCTGATCCACGCTCTCTTTGACTTGGGGGTTCTTTTGCTTCTTGACTTCGATTCTTTATTTTTATTTTTTTATTTGATGGTAGAAAAAAGTTTTGGTTTTTATTTTGACTAACATTTTTATTTGTATTCAAATTAAAAAGAAGGAATTTGCTTGGTATAATCCACGGTTTTATTTTATAGACATTATAAAGTAGTACAAATTCTGGGAAGAACCAAAATTCCAGATTCAATATGGGACGATTAAATATTTTTTCATTCATTCCCATCCAATCAAAAAAGACTTTTTTCGAATTTTTTTGAGTTTTTTCTGGATTTTGATGAGTTGTAAGATAAAAAACCCCCTTTTTCTCAATTTTATCAATTATTTGATAATTATTAATACCAATTTTAGTATTTGGATTACTGTTGGTATCGATCTTAACCCAGGCTTCAATATCTCCTTTTTGTCTAAGAGAAAAATGGATAATTTTCCAATCAAAATATTTTCTATCGAGATTTCTTTCTCTATCTAGAATATTGCCCTTTCTTAGATAATTATTGATATGAAGATTGCCGGGCATATCAACAAAGTTGTGTTTGGACGTGTTGGAATTATACGAAATTTCTAAGTTCTTCTTTACTTGAACTTCAAAGGGTAATCTAGAAAAAAATGAGTCACTTTTATTTTCATAATTAATCGATTTATATGCTAAAAGACCATATCCATAACATTTTTTAAAATTATCTTTTTCGTTTGATAATGAATAGATTTCCGAATCATTTTCTTTTTTGTAATGAAGTAATTGGTCTTTTTCATATGAATTCCATTTGTTTAAGTTTCTATTTTTATTTTGAGCCATACAACTTTGATTAACCCTAGTTCGCCATTTTTTTGGCATTAATCTAGACCATCTAATCTGAGATAAATCGTATTGATAATGCCATCTTAACCAGTTTTTCCATTGATTTATTCTATAACTCTGAAGTTTCTTATGTTTTAATTCCGAATGAAATATTCCTAGTGTTTTAAAATAGTCCTTTATTTTAGTCTTAAGGAAACAAGACGTTGTGTTATATTGAAGAACAGATCTAAATTTAGAAAAATTAATAACTTGGGTTTGTGATAATTTGTAAAATACATATGCTTGTGACAAGTAGGATAAATCACACAAAATATGTGAATTTTTCTTACTAATATTATAAAGTGACTTTTTTATAGTCGAAATAAACATAAAGTGAATTTTTTTTTTATTATTAATTTTTTCTTGATTTATTTCATTATTGGAGATGAATTTCTCAATCAA